AAAGGATCCCCTGAATATTGGGTAGCTGTTGTTAAACCAGGTCGAATACTTTATGAAATGGGTGGAGTAACAGAAAATATAGCCAGAAGGGCGATTTCAATAGCATCGTCCAAAATGCCTATACGAACTCAATTCATTATTTCGGGATAAAAAAAATCAAAATAAAAAGGTCTTGGGGATAAAAAAACAATAACAGGTGCCGGTTTCTTTCTTTGGACAAACAATATTTCTTTTTTTTCTTCACTCTTTGCTTTGCATTGAAAGAATAGATTCTAAAAAAATGATATGATTCAACCCCAGACCCTTTTGAATGTAGCGGATAACAGCGGGGCTCGAGAATTGATGTGTATTCGAATCATAGGAGCTAGCAATCGTCGATATGCTCATATCGGTGACGTTATTGTTGCTGTGATCAAAGACGCAGTGCCAAATATGCCCCTAGCAAGATCAGAGGTGGTCAGAGCTGTAATTGTACGTACTTGTAAAGAACTCAAACGTGATAACGGTATGATAATACGATATGATGACAATGCTGCGGTTGTCATTGACCAAGAAGGAAACCCCAAAGGAACTCGAATTTTTGGTGCAATTGCCCGGGAATTGAGACAGTTAAATTTTACTAAAATAGTTTCATTAGCCCCGGAGGTATTGTAAGGTCTTCTAAAATAAGATAATACCATTTGTTATAGTAAAGTATTTGAAAGAAAGAGATTAAGAAATATATTCAGAATTTTTAGTAGATTGTGTCTCACGCATATGCCTTTAATTTAAATTTAAATTCATAAACAAATAAGTAAAAAAAAAAAATATGTTGATTATATCAAAATTGGGGATCACCAAGAAATTTAATTCACCATGGGTAGGGATATTATTGCTGACATAATAACTTCTATACGAAATGCTGATATGGATAGAAAAAGGGTGGTTCGAATAGCATATACTAATATCACTGAAAATATTGTTAAAATACTTTTACGAGAAGGTTTTATCGAAAACGTGAGAAAACATAAAGAAACCAAAAAAGATTTTTTGGTTTTAACCCTACGGCATAGAAGGAATAGGAAAAGGTCTTATATAAATTTTTTAAATTTAAAACGGATCAGCCGGCCTGGTCTCCGAATCTATTCGAACTACCAACGAATTCCTAGAATTTTAGGTGGGATGGGAATTGTAATTATTTCTACTTCTCGAGGTATAATGACAGACCGAGAGGCTCGACTAGAACGAATTGGTGGAGAAGTTTTGTGTTATATATGGTAATCCTTCTAATATACGAATTGGGTCCGAAACTTCTTATTTGTGAAAACAAAAAGAAAAGGGGCGGGTTGTCTAATATCGTTCCTCCTCCATCAATTGATACTTCAAGGAGGCTTTACCTGGAATGAAAGAACAAAAATGGATTCATGAAGGTTTAATTACTGAATCCCTTCCCAACGGTATGTTCCGGATTCGCTTAGATAATCAAGATATGATTCTAGGTTATGTTTCGGGAAAGATCCGACGTAGTTTTATACGGATACTACCAGGCGATAGAGTTAAAATTGAAGTAAGTCGTTATGATTCAACCAGAGGACGTATAATTTATCGACTTCGCAATAAGGATTCGAAAGATTAGGTGTTTTTATCAACTTCAACATTCCTTTCGTGAGAAGATGATTCGAGATAAAAAATTCCAAGAAACCTATTTTCTTCCAAAAACTATATTCAGAATTAAAATGAGGAATGCCAAATATGAAAATAAGAGCTTCTGTTCGTAAAATTTGTGAAAAATGTCGACTAATCCGTAGGCGGGGACGAATTATAGTAATTTGTTCCAACCCAAGACATAAACAAAGACAAGGATAATCAGACTTGTTAAAACACCCGATGTAAAAGTAAAAAGGGTAAAAAAGGGGAGGGGTCCTTTTTGACACGAAATGGATATATCCATATATCTCTGACTCATATTTATGAGATGAAAAAATGGCAAAAAATATACCGAGAATTGGTTCACGTAAGAATGGACGTATTGGTTCACGTAAGAATACACGGAGAATACCAAAGGGGGTTATTCATGTTCAAGCAAGTTTCAATAATACTATTGTGACTGTTACAGATGTACGGGGTCGAGTGGTTTCTTGGTCCTCTGCCGGTACTTGTGGATTCAAGGGTACAAGAAGGGGGACGCCCTTTGCTGCTCAAACCGCAGCAGGAAATGCTATTCGTACAGTAGTGGATCAAGGTATGCAACGAGCAGAAGTCATGATAAAAGGACCGGGTCTCGGAAGAGACGCGGCATTACGCGCTATTCGCAGAAGTGGTATACTATTAACTTTTGTGCGGGATGTAACCCCTATGCCACATAATGGCTGTAGACCTCCGAAAAAGCGACGTGTGTAGAAATAAAAATTGAAGAGATTTCAAGATAAACAAGAGAAAAAAATGATTCAATTATTTGAATATTATTATGGTTCGAGAGAAAGTAACAGTATCTACTCGGACACTACAGTGGAAGTGTGTT